GTAGCATAAGTAATGCTTGTATGTATAATTACAAAATATTGTGGGGGAAGTTTAGGGCCTCTTTAAAAATTTTATTAATATGTAGAGAAAATCGGCGAAAAATAAGATTTTTAAGTAGTACATAGAGGCTTAAAATTTTAAGTTTTTGGGGCAAATACCTGCTATTTTATTTTTTTTAGCGTCAATTCCGGGGGGGTGATTGAGTAAAGCTAGTGAAATTCATAGTGTGGGGGGGAGGGGGGGGTGTCGAAAAAAATTGAAAAAAAAAAGTGGAAAAATAGTAGAAGGGGGAGGAAATAAAGGGACAAGATGTCCGACTAGCATACATTTATAGGGAACCATTAGGCCTAATGGGAGTCTTAACGCGGGCATGTGTTGTCCTACCTGTCAATTTGTGCGGGTTCCCCCACTCAGAGTAGCCAGAGGAAAGGTTTTTAAAACCACAAATGCCTCAACATTTCAGACCAGGTAAGGTTAAGAACTCTGCATGTACTTCGCGCATAGGAGGGTTACCTTTTAAAGTGCATTTTGGACGTCTCTTAGTTAAAAGTCCATAGATTCGGTACTACCGGTTACCTCCTAAAGGTCAATCGCAATAACTCTACAATTCAATGTCCGGGGGAAAATAAGATCACCCAGGCTGAGATTTCATTAACGAGGTCTCTTTAAGGTACGAATGCCGCAGCGGCATCCAGCTGCTTGTTGAGTATGTGGGGTATAGGACAAGAAAATTCATGAGTAAAACGGTTAGCTCCGGTTAAGCTTAAAGTGTCTTTAATTAATAAACCAGTGGAAGTTGATTATTAATATTTAATTTTGGGGATAGTTATATACTTAAACCAAGTTAAGGTTCTTTTGTAATTAAATGGGATAATTCAAGAAGGGTAGCGGGAGGATAGTGTATGGGTATGGAGGGGAACGTTATAGGAGATGAGATATGTTAGATTATAGGTTGTTGATTTAAGCTTTTTCTTGGTAAATTTCATTATATGAATAAAGTTTATGATGGTGGGTTGATGAAGAAACTGGATTAAATAAAGGTAATGATATGATATTACTGTGAAATAACTGAAAGGTACTTTCTAGTATTGTCTAAATAAAACCGTTACCATGTATAGTTAGGGCTGTACCAATAATTAATTATTGGAGTAATAATAGGGAATGTTCAATAAAAGATAGTAAAATAATTGATATCTTGGGAAATGGTAAGAATGGGGCTAAAATATTAATGTTGATTAGACATTAATGTACTAACTTATGGGGTAATTAAATTATGGGGATTATACATATAATGGTTAATGTACCATGGGGTAAGTAAATTTATGCTCAATGTACATAGCGACCCCCAACTGCTAAAAATGTGCTAATCTTCCAACTGCTAATTATAGATGAAGTAACTTGTTTTCTAAGAAACCGATTATGGGGAAAATTGCAACAAAGATAAAAAAATAAATTACTGAAGCTACTTGTCCGATCATAATGTAAGGGTCTTCTACGGGTTGTCCGCCGATCCATGTTAGAATAAATGTGTTAGCTACCAAACTTCAAAAGAAAATTTTTGTTGCTGGTCGAAATATAAGGCTGCGAAGTTTCGAAGTGTGAATGATTGGGAGAATAAATAGAACTAGAATGGAGAATAAAAGTGCTAAGACGCCACCTAGTTTGTTTGGGATAGATCGTAAAATAGCATAAGCGAAAAGGAAGTATCATTCTGGTTTAATATGAGGGGGGGTAACTAGGGGGTTGGCTGGGGTAAAGTTGTCTGGGTCCCCCAGAATGTTTGGAGCAAAGGTAGATAATGAGGCTAAAGCTGCAAGTAAAATGGCAAAGCCGAAGATGTCTTTATAGGAGTAGTAAGCGTGAAATGGGACTTTGTCTGGGTTTGGGTTTAAGCCAGTTGGATTTGAAGATCCAGTTTGATGAAGAAAGAGGAGGTGAATTATGCTGGCTCCTGCAATAATGAATGGGAGGATAAAATGAAATGTAAAAAATCGGGTTAAAGTTGCATTGTCAACTGAAAATCCCCCTCAGATTCATTGGACTAGGTCACCGCCAATGTAGGGTGCAGCTGATAAAAGGTTCGTAATAACGGTAGCCCCTCAAAATGATATTTGTCCTCAGGGTAAGACATAGCCTACAAAAGCAGTTGCTATTACTAAAAACAAAAGAATGACTCCCACATTTCATGTTTCTTTAAATATGTAAGAGCCGTAATAAAGGCCACGTCCAATGTGAAGGTAGATGCAAATAAAAAAAAAAGAGGCGCCGTTGGCATGGAGGTTGCGAAGTAATCAACCGTAGTTTACGTCTCGACAAATGTGGGCGACTGAAGAAAATGCTATAGTTGTATCTGCTGTATAGTGTATAGCTAAAAATAATCCTGTAGCGATTTGAGCAATTAAACAAATGCCTAGAAGAGAGCCGAAGTTTCATAAAGATGATAAATTAGCTGGGGCTGGCAGGTCAACAAAGGAGTTGTTGATGATTTTTAAGACGGGGTGAGTTTTGCGTATTGCGGGGGCCATTGTTTTTGTAGTTGAATTACAACAGTAGTTTTTCAGGCTATTGGTCTAGGTTGAAGTCCTGGCAGAAATAGATGATTTTTGAGGTAATGTTATTAGTTGGGTTTGTGGCTGTTGCTTCAAATCCTTCTCCCTATTATGCGGCGTTGGGTTTGGTGGTAGGGGCTGGATCTGGGTGTTTAGTGTTGATAAGTAATGGTATGACTTTTTTATCTTTGGTTTTGTTTTTAGTTTATTTGGGGGGTATAATGGTGGTTTTTGCTTATAGCGCTGCTTTGGTTGCTGAACCATATCCGGAGGCGTGGGGAAGTGTGTGAGTTTTAAGCTATGTTGGTGCTTATGCAGTAGTATTAATAATTGGGTGATTATTGTGAGGGGGTGGAATGAAAGAGAAAGTTGTTGAAGATACTTTTTTTAATGTGGGTGGTGGGTTTAATGAGTGGTGAGGGGTTTCAGGGATTTTTGCAAGTGGGGGGTGAGTTTTATTTGTGGGGGGGTGGGCTCTACTGCTTACGTTATTTGTTGCTTTAGAAGTGGTTCGGGGCCATTATAGTGGTGCCTTACGAGCTGTAAGATAATTGATAAAGTTAGAGTTAAAACAAAGGTTGAGAGGTAAATTTTAATAAGTCCTGATTGGGAGTTTTGAAGAGTTTTAATGGGGGGCAGTTGAGAGGTGGTTAGTCCTTTAGGTCCAATTTTTTCAAGTCAAATAGAATCAAGTAAGTGGTATGCAATTTTAAGGCCTGAATTTAAAGTTGTTGTTGGTAAAAGTCGATGAAGGACACTTATGTAAAAGGACGTGTCAAGTTTTTTTGAAAGGGCATGAGAAATTGGTAATGAGGATGACCAGGATAGTTTGGCAATGTCGATGGCAATAATAAATGCTGAAACAGTAATAATTAAGGCTGTTAATTTTATTATAGTGGGTATAGTGTGTGATATAGGATTATTGGGGAGAATTAGTTGATAAATAAAGGTCCCAGCAATAATGCTGCCGATGGCTAAACGTTTTAAGGGGTTTAAAATTAATGGGTTATTTTCATTAGAGAAGACTGTTGGGTTAATTCGGGGGTATTGCAAAGAGGCAAAAAAAATTAATCGAAGGCTGTAGATTGCAGTGAAAGATGTGGCAATAATAGTTAATGTTATGGCTCAGGAGTTTGCTAATGAGGTAGTAGAGGCTTCAATAATAGCGTCTTTTGAAAAGAAACCTGCTAAATATGGAGTTCCTATTAATGCCAGACTTCCAATAGAGACGCATGAGGTAGTAATTGGTAGTATAAGGTGAAGACCTCCTATTTTTCGAATGTCTTGTTCGTCATTAAGGTTGTGGATAATTGATCCTGAGCATAAAAATAGTATTGCTTTAAAGAATGCGTGTGTACAAATGTGAAAGAATGCTAGATGCGGGAAGTTGAGGCCTACGGCTACTATTATTAATCCTAATTGACTAGAAGTAGAGTAAGCAATAATTTTTTTAATGTCGTTTTGTGTTAGAGCACAAGTTGCTGCGAATGAGGTAGAAATAGCTCCTAAACAAAGGCATGTTGATAGTGCAGTTTGATTTGTTTCTAAGATGGGGTGGATGCGAACAAGAAGGAAAATTCCTGCTACAACTATAGTGCTTGAGTGTAAGAGGGCTGAAACTGGTGTTGGTCCTTCTATGGCAGAAGCTAATCATGGATGAAGTCCAAATTGGGCTGATTTGCTTGCTGCGGCTGTAATCATTGCAATAAGAAATGGTGTTGACAAGTTTATGGAAAAAATATGGGGAAAGTCAATTGATCGTAGGTTTATAAGCAGTCAGGATATAGCAAATAAAAATCCAATGTCGCCGATTCGATTATATAGAACTGCTTGCAAAGCTGCTGTGCCTGCGTTGCTTCGGGCATGATACCATCCAATAAGTATAAATGATATAATACCTACCCCTTCTCAGCCAATAAAGAGGATAAATATATTTCCTGCTATCACCAAAATAATTATAGCTGTTAAAAAGATGAGGAGGTATTTAAAAAATGTATTAATTTTTGGGTCGGCGTGCATATATCAGATGGAGAATTCTAAAATATTTCAAGTTACAAATAAAGCTACGGGAGTAAAAACAATAGAATAAAGGTCAAATTGTAGAGAAATATAAAGATTAGATGAGTTTAAAGATAGTCATTGTCATGTTAGAAAGATAGATTCTGATTCTTGATTAGAAAACAAAATTAGGGGAACAGTAGAAGTAAAGAAAGCTAGCTTTACTGCTGTTTTAGTAAGATGGTGAAAATTTTTTGAGGCTGAGAATATAAGGGGGGAAAGAATGGAGATAAGAGTTAAGATTAGGCAAGATGAGGTGACCAAAAGTAGGTCCATAACTATTAAATTGTTGGTAACAATTTAAAGTTTCGAGCTGGCCATGGAGTTGAACCATGGTTTCGAGGAATTAGCAGTTCTCGATATCCCACACAAGCTCGGTGAACAGGAGGGTATTAGCCTTCATTTTTAGGACCACAACCTAATATTTTAGTTAAATTATGTTCACAGCAAAAAATAAGTTCTGGGTTTAGGATAAATATAAGGGCAGGGGCAGTATGTAGTAGAAGAAGGGAGTGTTCTCGAATTTGAAACGGAAATAGGGTTTTTAGATGATGTGGTGATGGGCCGCGTTGAGTTGATCAGAGGGTGTATAAGGTGTAAGCTGTAGTTAAAATAAGATTTAGGGCTACAAAAATGAATGCAGGAGAAGATCAATTGTAAAGAGCAGCCATAATTAAAAGTTCCCCTGCAAAATTAACTGATGGGGGAAGAGCTATATTAAAAAGTAAAATAGATAATCATCATAGGCCGGTTAAAGGGAAAATGAGTAATGCCCCTCGAAGAAGAATTATAGTTCGACTATTGGTTCGTTCATATATTGTGTTTGCTAAGCAAAAGAGTGCAGAAGATGTAAGTCCATGGGCAATTATTATTGTTATAGCACCGGCATAACTTCATTGGGTGTGAATAAGTGCTGCGGCAATTACCAGGTTTATATGACTGACTGAAGACATGGCGATAAGGGATTTGAGGTCAGTTTGTCGTATGCAAAGTACGGCAGTAATTAAGACACCAAATATGGCAATGAATATAAAAATGTTGGTGTTAGGGAGGGAGCTTTCCGGTAAAGTTATTGAAAGTCGTATAATTCCGTAGCCTCCAAGTTTAAGAAGAGTTCCCGCTAAAACTATCGAACCGGCAATGGGGGCTTCAACATGAGCTTTTGGTAGTCAAAGGTGAAGGCAGTATATTGGTATTTTCACTAAAAATGCAAGATTACATGCTGCTCAGAACAATCCTGTGTGAGATTCTAGGGTTATTGGTGGGATTGATGATCAAATAAGGGGGGTGTTAAGGGAGCCAGCAGAGTTGTAAAAGTTTAGTAAAAAAATTAAAAGGGGTACTGCTCCAACTATAGTATAAAAAGCGAGGTATATTCCTGCTTTTAGGCGGCGTTCTTGAGCCCCCCAACGAGTAATAATAATTTTAGTAGGAATTAGGGAGGCTTCAAAAAAGATAAAAAATAATATAAGGTCTGATGTTGTAAAGGCTAAAAGGGTTGTGAGTTGAAGAAAGGTTGCATTGGCAATGTAAATTCGTTGACGTGGGAGGGGTTCTTTGGATAGTTTACTTTGGCTGGCCAACACTGTAAGTGGAAAAAGCCAGCATGTTAGGATGGCTAAAGGTCCAGATAAAGAGTCAATCAAAAAAAAATTATTAGAAAAATTAGATCCTTGGAGAAAAAATCAAGAAGTGGAGAAAAAGGAAACAATAAATCCATGAGTTGAGATTACCGATCATAAAAATTTAGGTGGAAGAATAAAACTAGAAACAAAGATTGAGGATCAAGCACAAATAAGGGTTAGCATCGTAGTAGATTTAGGGTTTTTAAATTGTCATTGCCATGGGCTCGGGCTGTAGCAATTATTAAGGAAAGTCCTATTGCGGCTTCGCAGGCTGAGAGGGTTAATATAATTAGTGGGGCTAGGGATATTATGGGAGAGAAGCTAGATCATGTTGTTAAGCCAATAAAAACTGTAAGTATCATTGCTTCTAAGCAAAGTAAAGCTGATAAAAGGTGGGTTCGATGGAAAGCTAGGCCTAGTAAGGCAATAAAAAAGGTTGTAATAAGGGTTGAGGTCATGAAGGAGAACTATGGGGTTGAACCATAATTTGGTGAGCCGAAATCAGCTGTCTTGAGTTAGACTAGTTCTCCATTCTGCTCATTCTAGACCTCCTTGAAGTCACTCGTAAATTAGGCCTAAAGTTAGTAAAATTAAAATAATAAAGGCTCAAAAAATTGTGGAGATGGGAGAGGTAAGTTGCATAGCTCATGGTGATGGAAGTAGAAGGGCAATTTCTAGGTCAAACAAGAGAAACAAGATAGCAACTAAAAAAAATCGCATCGAGTATGGGAGACGAGCTGATCCTAGTGGGTCAAATCCACATTCGTATGGGGAAAGTTTTTCAGTATCAGGGTTTATAATTGGAAGTCAAAAACTGACAGCTGCTAAAATAATTGAGAGGAGAAAAGCAGTAAGAATATACGTAATCATTACTTTCTCCTGGGGTTTAACCAGAACTAGGTGGTTGGAAGCCATCTGTACTTGTTATACTAAGAAAGTATGAGCCTCATCAGTAAATTGAGACATAAAGGAATAATCAGACAACGTCTACAAAGTGTCAGTACCATGCTGCGGCTTCAAAGCCAAAATGGTGTTCTGATGTAAAATGGAAATTAATTTGGCGTAGAAGGCATGTTAGAAGAAAAATAGATCCAATAATAACGTGAAGGCCATGAAAACCTGTAGCTACAAAAAATGTTGATCCATAGATTCCATCAGCAATTGTAAATGGGGCTTCGTAGTATTCTATTGCTTGAAGGGTTGTGAAATATGCCCCTAAGACAATTGTAAGGGCGAGAGCTTGAATGGCTCCTTTGCGATCGCCTTGCATAATACTATGGTGGGCTCATGTAACTGAGACTCCAGAAGCAAGTAGGACAGCTGTGTTAAGAAGAGGAACTTCAAAGGGGTCTAACGGGGTAATGCCTGTTGGTGGTCAACATTCTCCAATATCTGGGGTTGGTGATAAGCTAGCGTTATAAAATGCTCAAAAGAATCCAATAAAAAAGAAAACTTCAGATGTAATGAATAAAATTATTCCGTATCGGAGGCCTTTTTGTACTGGTGGGGTGTGGTGACCTTGAAACGTTCCTTCTCGAACTACGTCTCGTCATCATTGAAATATTGTTAAAAGTATCAAAATTAGGCCTAGGGTTATAAGAATGGTAGAATTAAAATGAAATCATATGGCAAGGCCTGAGGTTAAAAGGAATGCGGCTGCAGCTCCTGTAAGTGGTCATGGGCTGGGGTCTACTATGTGGTATGCATGTGCTTGGTGGGCCATAAGAATTTTCTTGAAGGTAAAGGCTTAATAAGAGAACAAAAACATAAGCTTGGATTATTGCAACTGCGATTTCTAAAATAGTTAGAAGAAGAAGGGTAATAAATGTTAATGATGAAACAATAATTGAGGTAGATGCTATAGCTATTGTGGCTATTGAAATAAGTTGAATAAGAAGATGGCCTGCAGTTAAGTTGGCTGTTAATCGTACACCTAAAGCTAATGGGCGAATAAAAAGGCTGATAGTTTCGATAATAATTAAAACCGGGATCAGTGGAGTTGGGGTACCTTCTGGAAGAAGGTGCCCTAGGGAAGCTGTTATTTGGTTTCGAAATCCAATAGCTACTGTTGCAAGTCATAGTGGAACTGCTAGTCCTAGATTAAGAGAAAGTTGAGTTGTTGGGGTAAATGTATATGGAAGAAGGCCAAGAAGATTTATGCTTAAAATAAATACTATAATGGAGGTTAAAAGAAAAGCTCATTTGTGGCCTGGTGTGTTTAAAGGCAAAAAGATTTGTTTAGTAAAAGCTTTTACAAATCATGTTTGAACTGCAATTAAGCGATTTGGTAGTCAACGATTAGATGGTGTGGGAAATAAAAGTCATGGTATTAATATGGCAATTAGGATGAGGGGTAGGCCTAGTAAAGACGGAGAGGAAAATTGACTAAAAAGGTTTAAGATCATGGTCAGATTCAGTGTTGATGTACTATTTTAGAAGAAAAAGATGAGGGCTCATTAAGGGTCTTATGGCTTAAAATTTTTTGGGGGGCTAATCAGACAATAATTAGCCATGAAGAGAGGAAGATGAAAAATCATGGGTCCGGAATTAGTTGAGGCATCCATTAAGGGTGGTTGGAATCACCTATCTACAGCTTAAAAGGCTGTTGCTGTCCTATAGCTTCTTAATGAAGAATCTTGTGAGATTAATGATCAGTTTAAAAAGTCTGGAACTGGCAGAGCTTCCACTACAATTGGCATAAAGCTGTGATTTGCCCCACAAATTTCTGAGCATTGTCCGTAGTAAACTCCAGGTCGAGAGATCAAAAATGAGGCTTGGTTAAGGCGGCCTGGGATTGCATCTGTTTTTACCCCTAAAGATGGGACAGCCCATGAGTGAAGAACATCTTCAGCTGTAATAATGGCTCGAGTTGCTATACCAATAGGTGTGACCATGCGGTTGTCAACTTCTAAAAGACGAAACTGACCTGGAGTCAGATCTTTGGTGGGGATTATGTAGGAGTCAAAATTTAAGTTAGCAAAATCGGAGTATTCGTAACTTCAGTATCATTGGTGGCCAATAGCTTTAACTGTAATATCTGGATTGCTAATTTCGTCTATAAGGTATAAAATTCGAAGGGAAGGGAGAGCAATAACAATTAAAATGATGGCTGGTATAATAGTTCAAACCATTTCAATTTCTTGGGCGTCAATTGTATTGGTGCTAGAAAGTTTAGTAGTTATTAGTGATGAAATGATATATAATACAAGGGTACTGATTAAAAAGACAGCTATTAGGGTGTGATCATGAAAGTGTAGAAGTTCTTCTATAATTGGGGAAGCTGCATCTTGAAATCCTAACTGTGTTGGGTGTGCCATAAAGAAGTGCACAGGGGTTCAACCTGTAATTATGCCTTGACAAGGAATTATTATAATTTAATTAGCACTTCAAAGAAAGTGACAGAGAGGATATGTGTCTGGCTTGAAACCAGGGTATGGGGGTTCAATTCCCTCCTTTCTCGGTTAATTTTAATAGAAAATGTTGATTCTTCAAATGTGTGGTAGTGTGGTGGGAATCCAAGCAGTCACTCTACGTTAGTTGTTGTTAACTCTGCATTAGTAAACAAGCGTTTTGCTGAAAAAGCTTCTCAGATAATAAACATTATTAAGACAACGGCAACTAAAGAGATTAAAGAGCCAATTGATGATACTGTATTTCAGAGAGTGTAGGCGTCTGGGTAGTCAGAATAGCGCCGAGGTATGCCGGCTAGGCCAAGAAAGTGTTGTGGAAAAAATGTTAAGTTTACCCCTACAAATATAACCCCAAAGTGGATCTTAGTTCAAGTGTGGTGTAGAGTATAACCTGTAAATAAAGGAAATCAGTGTACAAAACCTGCTATAATAGCAAAGACGGCACCTATTGATAAAACGTAATGAAAATGTGCAACAACATAATAGGTATCGTGAAGAACAATATCAATAGATGAGTTAGCAAGGACGATGCCAGTTAGGCCACCTACTGTAAAAAGAAAAATAAAACCCAATGCTCAAAGCATTGGGGCTTCTCATTTAATAATTCCACCGTGCATTGTTGCAAGTCAACTAAATACTTTTACTCCGGTAGGAATTGCGATAATTATTGTTGCTGAGGTGAAATAGGCTCGTGTGTCTACGTTTAGGTCTGTTGTAAATATGTGATGGGCTCAGACAATAAATCCTAGAAGGCCAATTGACATTATTGCTCATACTATCCCCATATAGCCAAAGGGCTCTTTTTTGCTTGAATAATATGCTACAACATGAGAAATGATGCCAAATCCTGGTAAAATAAGAATATATACTTCAGGGTGACCAAAAAATCAGAATAGGTGTTGGTAAAGTACTGGGTCACCTCCTCCTGCAGGGTCAAAAAATGTTGTGTTTAAGTTACGGTCAGTTAAAAGCATCGTGATACCTGCAGCAAGAACAGGGAGAGATAAAAGAAGAAGCACTGCCGTAATAAGAACAGATCACACAAATAAAGGGGTTTGATATTGAGTTACGGATGGGGGTTTTATATTAATAATTGTAGTGATAAAATTAATTGCCCCTAGAATAGAGGAGACACCCGCTAAATGTAGAGAAAAAATAGTAAGATCTACAGAGGGGCCTGCATGCGCGAGGTTGCCAGCTAGGGGGGGATATACAGTCCATCCTGTCCCTGCCCCAGCTTCTACTGCTGAAGAAGCTAAAAGAAGTAGAAATGATGGGGGTAGCAGTCAAAAGCTTATATTGTTTATACGTGGAAATGCTATGTCTGGTGCCCCAATTATTAGTGGAACAAGCCAGTTTCCGAACCCACCAATTATAATTGGTATAACCATAAAGAAAATTATTACAAAGGCGTGGGCGGTGACAATAACATTATAAATTTGATCATCGCCAAGAAGGGTGCCAGGTTGGCTAAGTTCAGCACGAATAAGGAGACTAAGGGCGGTCCCTACTATTCCAGCCCAAGCACCAAAGATTAAGTAAAGAGTACCGATGTCTTTGTGGTTAGTTGAAAATAATCAGCGGGTAATTATCACAGGTAAGGTGGCCGAGTAGGTGGCGGATTGTAGCCCCGAAGACGGAGGTGAAAGACCTCCCCTTACCAGGCCCCGGGGTGTTACACGTGCGGTTGCAAACCGCAAGAAGCAGAATAAATTCCTGCCGGGGCTTCTCCCGTTTTTTTCAAAACCGGGAGAAGTAGAATGAAGCTCGCTGGATTGAGTATTTAGCTGTTAACTAAAGTGTTACGGGATCGAGGCCCGTCTTTCTAGGGTGTTGGTAAGGCTTTATCTTAATAAAAGTATCTGAGTTGCATTCAGAAGATGTAGGTTAGTGTCCTGCAAGTCTTACAAAAACTAGAAGATTTTAACTTCTGCTTAGGGCTTTGAAGGCTCTTGGTCTAAGTTAACCTAAGTTCTTAAATAAGAATAATAATTGTTGATGAGATTGGAAGAAGGAAAAGAGCAAGTGTGTTGATAATTGAAGCGGTTATAGAGTTGGGATAAAAAAATCAGGAGGTTAAAGAAGTTGATGAGTTTGGGGCTAAAGTTAAAGTTATTACATAAGTTAGTCGAATGTAAAAATAGAGGGCTAAGAGAGAAAAAAGGAGAATAGTTCCTGCTAAAATAGTTGAATCTTGTTTAATAAGTTCTAATGAGATAAAAAGTTTTGGGGCAAATCCTGTCAGAGGGGGTAAGCCTCCAAGTGATAAAAGAACAAGTATGGTTGAAGTGGTTAAAGCTGGTGTTTTGGTTCAAGATGTTGATATTTGAGATATTTTTGTTGAGTTTAGTGAGATTAAGGAAATAAATATGGCTGATGTTATAATAATGTACAAAATAAAATTAAATGTGGTTAAGTCGGGGTTTAGTTTTAGAATAATAATTATTCAGCCAAGGTGGCCAATGGATGAAAATGCTATAATTTTTCGTAGTTGTGTTTGGTTAATGCCCCCTCAGCCTCCAACAATAATTGAAATAAGACCAATAGAAACTATAAGTTGAAGATCACAGGATTTTGAAATTTGAATAAGAAGAACTATTGGGGCAATCTTTTGTCAGGTAGATAAAATAAATCCCGTAAGAAGAGGAATTCCTTGAAGGACTTCTGGCATTCAAAAGTGGAGTGGGGCTAGACCTAATTTTATTGCAAGGGCGATTGAAATTGGGATTGATAAAGGTGGGGAGGACAGATTGATGTTTCATTCACCAAAAATTCATGAGTTAATCATAGAAGCAAATAGAATTAGAGCGGAAGCTGCTGCTTGTGTAAGAAAATATTTTGTTGCTGCTTCAATGGCACGTGGGTGTGGGTTTTTAGTTATGAGGGGGATAATGGCTAGTGTATTGATCTCTAAGCCGATTCATGCTAGGAGTCAGTGATAACTAGCTAATGTAATGGTAGTTCCGGTTGCCAGGCTTGTTAAAAAAATAAATGAGGTAAAAGGTGACATTAGTAAAGGAAGGGGTTTAACCAACATTTTTGGGGTATGGGCCCAAAAGCTTATTTAGCTGACTTTACTAGAGAATAGTATAGAGGAAGTACGGAGGGTTTTGATCTCTCAAGCGCAGGTTCAATTCCTGTTTTTCTAAGGAAGTAATGGGGTTTGAACCCATATTATCCTCCCTATCAAGGAGGTCCTTTTCTTTCGGGCATACTTCCAGTTTGTTGGGGGGGTAATAAGAAGAGAAATTGGGACGGAGATTTGTCAGATAGTAAAGGCAAGGGTAATTGGTAAAAAATTTTTTCAAACTAGGTGTATTAGTTGGTCATATCGAAATCGTGGGTATGAAGCTCGAACTCATAAAAATATTATTGAAATAAGAGCAGCTTTAAACATTAGGGAAACGGAAGGAAGGGGAGAAAGAATAGAAGAATTTATAAATAAAATAATTGTTAGTGTGTTTATTATTAAAATGTTTGCATATTCTGCTAGAAAGAATAAAGCAAAAGGTCCGCCTGCATATTCTACGTTAAATCCTGATACTAACTCAGACTCACCTTCTGTCAGATCAAATGGGGCTCGGTTAGTTTCGGCTAGAGTTGAGATGTATCATATAAATGCTAATGGTCAAATTGGTAAAATGAGTCAGGTAAAGTGTTGCGTGGTAGCAAAGTTAGACAAAGTAAAGCTTCCCACTAAAAAGATTGCTGAGAGAATAATAAGGGCTAGAGTTACCTCATATGAAATTGTTTGGGCTACTGCTCGAAGGGCTCCAATTAATGCGTATTTGGAGTTAGAGGCTCACCCGGAGCCCAGGATTGTGTAAACCATAAGGCTTGAAATAGCTAAAATGAATAAAATGCTGAGATTTATATCTGAAAATGAAATTGGCATTGGGAATGGGGTTCATAAAATTATGGCTAGTGCTAGGGCTAAAGTGGGGGCTAGGAGGAATAGAATCTGGGAAGATGTAGCTGGGCGAATTGGTTCTTTAATAAATAGCTTTACTCCGTCAGCGATTGGTTGAAGGAGGCCGTAAGGTCCAACAATATTAGGGCCTTTACGGTGTTGTATATAGCCTAGGACTTTTCGTTCGATTAAAGTAAAAAAAGCAACTGCGAGAAGAATTGGGGCAATAAATAAAAGAGGTAAAATAAGTATAAAAACTTTGGTCACGAGTTAACGAGGGGATTTGAACCCCTGGGGAAAAGGGCTTAGATCTTTTGCATAACCGAGCTCTGCCACGTTAACGTCTTAGTTTTAGGGAAAAGTTGTAGGCTAATTTTAATTAAGTTGTTTACACTAATTTTCAGCTATGGCTTGATAAGTTATTGGCCATGCTACTTCGGTCCTTTCGTACTAGAAGTAGCTCTTTATAGATAGAAACCGACCTGGATTACTCCGGTCTGAACTCAGATCACGTAGGGTTTTAATCGTTGAACAAACGAACCGTTAGTAGCTGCTGCGCCACTTGGATACCCTGATCCAACATCGAGGTCGTAAACCCATTTGTCGATATGGGCTCTTAAAATGGATTGCGCTGTTATCCCCAGGGTAACTTGGTTCGTTGATCAAGTAATTGGATCAATTGAGTCAATTTGTTGATTCTTAGAGATGTTACTCTTGGATTAGGTTGTTAGTTCCTTTCGTTGTGGAGGTTTTGTTTTACTCCGCGGTCACCCCAACCGAAAACTAGTTGTCATATCTGCGTAGTTGAAATGATCTTGTGGGGGCAGATGATACTGAGTTTAAAGCTCCATGGGGTCTTCTCGTCTTATATACTCATTCCCGCCTCTTCACGGGAAGATCAGTTTCACTGAGTGGAATAGGGAGACAGTATAACCCTCGTGATGCCGTTCATACTAGTCCTCATTTAAAGAACAAGTGATTGCGCTACCTTTGCACGGTTAGGGTACCGCGGCCGTTTAACTTAGTCACTGGGCAGGCTGGACCTTCTATGTTTATCAGAAGGCGATGTTTTTGGTAAACAGGCGGGGTTAATTATTTGCCGAGTTCCTTCCTATTCTTTTAATCTTTCCAGAAATGTGCTAGTGTAAGGTTGACGTAGTTACAAATAGGGTTTTCTAGGTTGGAGTTGCTATTAGTTAATTATATACTTTAAATGCCAGCGATTTGTTCATTATGGCTCAAGCTTACATTTTGGAGAAGGGCTTCTTCTTGTTACTAGTTTTAACATAAAGTTTTTCATAAAAATATGAAGTCATTCAATATAGAGATAAGGGTTGTAATTGGTGAGTGGAATTTTTGGTTCACATAATGAAGCTTTAACGCTTTTTGTAAGGTGGCTGCTTTTAGGCCCACTTTGTTAATTTATAAATTAGTTACCCATTGGGTGAGGTTGTATCCTGTTTCAAATAGGCTGTACCTTATTTGAATAGCTCTTAAGGTTTATTGTGTATTAATGAGTACGGAGAACCTAAGGTAGGACTAAAATCCTTTTCTTGAATAACCAGCTATCTCTAGGTTCGATAGGTCTGTTACCTCTACTAAAAAATCTTCCCACTCTTTTGCAACAGAGACGGGTTGGCCCTAAAGGCTGTTTTTGAGTAGCTCACCTAGTTTCGGGGTGTCAAACTTAAAGTGCATTGTGCTTGGTTGGACTAGTTAAACCATGATGCAAAAGGTACGAGGTGTAATCTCTGCTGTTTTGTGCTTTATGTTATTTCATTTTTATTTCACTTTTCCCTTGCGGTACTCAATTCTATAGCTTCTAGACATTTTTTAATCGCCTTTACTAAATGGGAAAAATGTTTTGTTAAGTAAAATTAGTGTGGTGTATGCATTTGGGCGAGTAGAGCTAAGTTTTTGGCTCAAAATGATCTGAGTTCAACAGATATGTTTTCGGTGTAAGCGAAATGTTTTAGTTAAAGTACATTTTGTTAAGCCAAGCGCACTTTCCAGTACGCTTACCATGTTACGACTTACCTCTTCTGTAGTGCATAATGTTGTTAAGAACAAAAATAAGGCGTTTGAAGAGGGTGACGGGCGGTGTGTACGCGTCCCAGCGCCTAATTAAAAAGAACTCTCTATTTTCTTTTTACTTCTAAATCCGCCTTCATGACCGGATTGCATGTAGTCTTTCGTTTGTTCTATAGGTAGAAATTGTAGCCCATTACTTTCCATTTCGTTGGCTGCACCTTGACCTGACGTATTTATAAAAAATCTTTTAGCTCACTAAAAAGCGCTCATGTGGTAAGCTTACGACGGAGGTATACAGGCTGAAAAAAGCTAAAAATGGTAAGGTATATCGGGGGAAATCGATTATAGAACAGGCTCCTCTAGGTGGGTGGGACACCGTCAAGTCCTTTGGGTTTTAAGCTTGTGCTCGTAATTCCCTGGCGATTAGGGGTGTAAATGTATGTTTTACGGCTAGGCATAGTGGGGTACCTAATCCCAGTTTGTGTCCTAGCTGTCGTGGGTTCAAGTGGTTAAGTTAGAATAACTTTCGTTTATGTTCTTCTTAGAAACAAGCGTGTCACGGCTTGGTTTAAGTTTAATCCTAATCTGTTTGGCACTTAAAACACGCTTAACGCCGGATAATATCAACTTGAGCCTAGCGGTGTAGCCGCGGCGGCTGGCACCGTATTAGCCGGCTCTTTACTTTATAACTGATTCAAGCTGGCGCTTATGAACAATATTAATCACTGCTGAATACCCTTGAGGGTGTGGCAAAGCTAGGTGTTATGGGCTAGTATGTCTGTGCCTGATACCGGCTCCTTGTCCTATTAAGGCTAAAAGGGCGTTCTCACGGGTGTGCTGATACTTGCATGTGTAAGTTTAAAGGGAGCTGATAATAAGGTCAGGACCAAACCTTTGTGCTTGCAGAACTTTTTAGGGTTCATTTTAGCGTTTTCAGCGCTATGCTTTAAATTTAAGCTATACGAGCACAGGATATAGTTTAATTAGAATGCTGGCTTTGGGGGCCAGAGGTAGAGGTTGAATTCCTTTTGTCTTGAAGCCCTGAGTGGGTGTTAGTCCACATTCTTTGGTTTACAAGACCAATGCTTTGTTTAAGCTACCGGGGCATAGCTTTTACTTGGATTTGCACCAAGAGGTACTGGAGCCTAAGACCAGGGGAATAGCTGTTTTCCTTTAAAAGC